AATTTAACTCTAATTTATATACTCTAATTTAACTCTAATTTATTAGTATGTTATCATTTCTATAATGATAAAAAATTATACGTATATTACATTATATAATTTGTTACTTTGATTTATTACAAATATCCACAATAACTTTATCCGTAATTCAAATAGGAATACTACCGCCGGTTTTTTTTTATTTATGAAAAAACCAAAGCCCCTTATCGGATTTGAACCGATGACTTACGCCTTACCATGGCGTTACTCTACCACTGAGTTAAAAGGGCTCGTTTGATTCAATTCCTGAATAAAGTCACTAGCCACTATGGGTTTAGTATATAGACTTATTATAATATATGTACATATAAGACTATATCTTATATTTATAGCGGTTCGTTCAGAAATGAAAAATTTGACTTGTCTGTTAAATAAAATTCTAGGGGAGGATATACTAGTGAATATAGTTAAAATAAAATGATTTATTGATATTGGATTTGATAAATAGAAATGCAATGACAATGGATTTTTTCCGATCCTAATTGGAATTGACATCATAACGAAATTTATTTGATTGATACACGTACCTACTAATTTAACAGGGATCCAACATATCTCATTGAATGATTGATAAAGAAATTTGGCGCAGCCTCTGAACTAAATTATTGGCGGAAAAAATCCTATAGAATCGTGAAAGATGGAAAGATCCTCCGTCTCGAGTCATACCATCCCATTATATTGACAATTTTTAAAATTGTGCATACTATCAGCATAGTATCCTGGCGGTCGTTCAAGTATGATATGCCCCCATCGTCTAGTGGTCCAGGACATCTCTCTTTCAAGGAGGCAGCGGGGATTCGACTTCCCCTGGGGGTAGGGTACTACGAAAGGAAGTTGATCATGGATTATCAATAAGCCTGGAATTTATTCTTCCTGGGTCGATGCCCGAGCGGTTAATGGGGACGGACTGTAAATTCGTTGGCAATATGTCTACGCTGGTTCAAATCCAGCTCGGCCCAAAAATCCGCCGATCTACACACGAAATGGTATCATATAACCCATTTTGTGCTCTCCATAAATGCCCGATCCCCAGCACTATTTATTTACTCTATTTTTCCAACAAATTAGGATCTTGATAATGATCTAAATTCATATCTTGATAATGATCTAGATTCATATCTTGATAATGATCTAGATTCATATCAGGATCTGTAAGTATAAAATACAATCGAAGGAAAGGGATAAAGAAAAAACCCTTTTCATTGAAAGAGTAATTATCCCATTTATTTGGCAATAACGAAAGGATTACTAGTAATCCAGGTCGGTCTCACTAAAGCGCATACCCATATGATATTATATATATCACTCGCGGCTCTGTTACAACACGCCAATTTGAATCTAAATTCAAAATTGAAGGGGTTAGAATAAAATAATAAAAATATGTATACATAATACTTTATTTTATTATTGTATTTACTTGGGATTGTAGTTCAATTGGTCAGAGCACCGCCCTGTCAAGGCGGAAGCTGCGGGTTCGAGCCCCGTCAGTCCCGACGGATCCAATAAAAAAATATATAAACTCCGCTCTCTCTTTTTTGTGAAAGTAAGTCGAATTTCGTTTTTATCATCAATCGGGGAATTTTCATTTCTTTGACTAGTACTGATTCGATTGATGAGCGATAGACATATGTGGATTAGGACAATTATTGGTAGCATCACATTCAGGATTCCAAGAGATACCATACTGTACCGGGTATGGCTTTTTCGATTATTGCTACTCTGTCGAATAGAGTAGAGTACTTTATGTTTCCCGGAAGTACATATAGAAAGGGAATTTGCATGATATAAAATAACTTAGTTATTGTAATAGAATACTTTCAGGGATCGCTTTTTTATTAGGGGGTTTCCTTGAAAGAACAAACTTTATTTATTTTTATATAAAAATAAATAATAATAAATAATTATAGTTAATTTGATGGAATATTAGATTTTTTATACCGAAACTTGTACTCGTCTTTATCATCCTTCTTTTGTTTTCCAAGGAGATTAGATTCGCTCAGTAAAAAAAGAAGTTTCGAACTTACCCCCCCCCTTTTTTTTATTTATCTTTTTTTTATTTATCTTCTATTGTTTGTTGGGGGTTGTTTAGAATCAATGGTAAGTGTAAGGGCGGTTCAATGATACTTCATCAGATGGTTGTACAAAAAGGGCAGTAGGTTATATAAAAGAAAGAATAAAAAAGAATGATAAATAAAAAAAAAGGAAAATTATTGGTTGGATCAGGAATAAAATTTGGAGTTCGGTATGGATAAAAGATTGTCCTATGTTATACTATTCAATTCTTGACGATGAGTTGATTTGATAGTGCAGATATTGTTATTCATGATATTGATCCGATTCGATATCATCGAGATGTAATTCATCCCATTGAATTTACAAGCGAAAGATTTATTATCTCTATGGGATTAACTCCCGAGTTATTGCGAATTAAATTAAAGAAAAACGAAACAATGAGATTATGGAAGTAAATATTCTCGCATTTATTGCTACTGCACTGTTTATTCTAGTTCCTACCGCTTTTTTACTTATAATATACGTAAAAACAGTCAGCCAAGGTGATTAATTTGAATTAAACTGGACTTTTTAGTTCTTATCAATAATTGAAGAGACGAAAGGGATTCAAATTTCGCGTCTTAAATGAACTGGGCAGACTAGAATTCGCCGTATTCTATGAAATAAATACGATAGTATGGTAGAAAGATTCAGATATTTCTTTCTACCATACTATCTACTATTGTTATTGTAGTGTATATAAGGTGTATTGTAATCCGGATTAATTTAATAGAGATCAATCTACAATAGTATCGTCAGATTTCTATATATCGGTATATATATGGATATCAATTATATATTATATATATTATATATAATTTATATATAATGTATATAGTGCCTCCCACCAATTCGATTTCTTTGCTTTATGCACCTGTCTTATATTTATATTTAATTTATGTTGATTTCAATCAATTTGAAATAATTGAAAAGCGACTCGTACGATTCTAATTCCCGGATTGCTGATTATTTTCAATATGAATTCCGATCAAAAGAATCAAGGGCCTCTTTGATGGGTATAATAAAAGAAAATTAAAGTAATCTTTTTATTAGCATAGCATTCTGACGAAGAGGTCATTGATCGATCAGTTTCCAGATGATCTATGGAAACTCCTTCGAATTTCGAAAAAAAAGGGGGGGGGTTATAAGGATTAGTAAACCTCTTTTAACGTTTGAATAGTGAGTTCAATAAAATAAGTACAACATAAAATAAATCAAATTTTCAAAATATTAAAACAAACGGGAAGTGCACAATATGTGACTCGCCCAAGACAAGACACTATTTTAGTCTGTGTAGTATCTCGTTAAAGAACTACTATGTCTGTGTTGTTTCCGATAGAAAATGTGTATCTACGTAACTGTAATGTAATAACAGAACTCTTTTATTTTTGAATAATAAAAAAGGAACCAAAAAAGTAAAATAAAAAAAGTTCAACTCTTCCTCACGGTCCATATCTAATTTTAGTAAGAGTCGGTTCATCGAAATAGAAAATTGATCAAGAATTCAGTTGGAATAAATTTACTACCATTTGTATTTCTTTTACTTTGTATTCTTTTTACTTTCGAAATACAAACACGGAAATAATTGAAATATTTGTTTGATTGAAAGAATATTCTTCATATATATTATTCATAAACTATATTACTACACTAAAACCCAAGAAAATTTGGAAATGCAGATATTTTTTTATTTCTATTTCAATTTTTAAATTGAAATAGAAATTGAAATAGTGTTGAAATAGTGAAATTTCAACTAAAAAAAGCTTTTCAGACCTGAACGATTTATAAAAAATTTGATACAGTTTAATTCCTACAACTCAATTACAATTAGTAATACTTCTAGAGTCCACTTCTTCCCCATACTACGAGTGAAAGAGAAAATGTAAAGACTACCATTAAAGCAGCCCAAGCGAGATTTACTATATCCATGTGAATTATGTCCCCTATCTCTATGACGAAATTCTTGAATTATTGTTCACTAATAAATAATAGTGGAATCACTGGCGCAGAGTCAAAAATTCTGACCTAAGATCGTTGATGAAACAATCCAATAAATCCAACTCTAACTTATTAACTTTTAAGGAGTCTTATAAGAGTTCTAGTATAATCAGAAAAGATTAAGCACAAGAAAAATATGCGGAGACCCCTTGGAAGTATCAAAGAAATGCTACTAATATTACTAATATTATAGTATGTAGAAATAAGAAAAATAGATTCTTTCTTTTGTTGCCCTTCATTAAGTTAAATAAAAAGTATAAAAAAATAGAATAAAAAAAAATAGAATATAAGGTAGATCACTACCTAGCCCATACCCTATTTCTTTCCCATTTTCTTTTGATCTAATCCTTAACTTAACGTCTCCTTATTGTCTCTATGAAAGACGCCCTATTATGTTTTTGACTAGAGGTTAACGAAAAAAGAAAACAGGTATATACTAAGTAAAAGCCAATTACTCATTCAATCGAATTAATATTGATTGCGGAGTACTCAAAGACTTTGATGAATATGTATACTATGTATACAAAGTCTCTTCTGGCCTTTCCGCAACTAAAATAAAAACGGAATTCGATTTCCGTCCTGCTATCCAATCGAATTCCAAACTCGGCTCGTAGACACTCCATTAGTAATGGAAGGACTATCAAGATTTATAAGTTTCCTCCGTTGGCTTCCGCCGGAAAAATTTTTCAAATTATAGCAGCAAAATAGAAGGGAGTATGTCAATTCTTTTGGTGATTAGGCGACACCCGGATTTGAACTGGGGAAAAAGGATTTGCAGTCCCCCGCCTTACCGCTCGGCCATGCCGCCAAAACGATACCAAATCAAAATCTATGAAAAAAATCTCCCTTTGTCTTCTTATTTATTGTACTTGTATTTTGAATCTTAATCCCGTTTTTCTTAACTACTTTTCTAAAAGAAAGATTTCTTTTTGTTTGGTTGTTTGGCTTGGATCCATCCCTTCGATTGATTGTATAGTATCTTCAAACCACACAATCTCTAAAAATTTCTCTTACTTTTTCTAGTGAAAAACAAAATTTTGAGTTTTCAGTCATAAAAGAAAAAATTTCGAACAAACTGGAACCGTTAACTATTAATTCATGAATGATTCGTAAATTGGAATCTCAAATTGCGTTTCCTTAATGATATAAGAAAATCAAAATCGATACAATCAGTATTGGTTTTTTTATTGAAAAAAAAATCCTTCGCAATTTGAATTATAACAGCAATTTCGGGTATATAATATATAAATCCCAGAACATAAATTAGTACACAATATTATCTAATCGGGTAATTTATCTGTATACGATGTCCACAAGTCATTTTCAGGAAATTCTCAATTTTTAGTAAATAGTAATTCTGAGCGGGCATCACGTGCACTGTCCAGAATAGGTCTAGAATAAAGGAGAGACAAGGCATATGTATATCAAGACATATATAGATAGCTATAGTTCGATCTGTAAATGTTTATTAAATAATTTAATAAAGATCAGCCTTCTTATACACTTTATCTTATACACTTTATACACTTCAATCATATTCTACGAATTTGACTAAAAAAAAGGAGCCCATGAATCCGCAAAAAAGTTAAGGACTCCAAATTCTATATTATTTTTGATTATTATGTCTTTGTCTCATTGAACAGACCAAATCCCGAATACTTTTATGGTATCCAACCGGAGTCGAACACAGAATATCATAATAATGGTAGAAATTGAATCATTTTTCGTTTTGATATTCTATAACCAAATTACATAAGTCTAAGTATAATTTATCAATTCCTTTCCATCTGTTGCAAATTCCAATTTGAGTAAAATAAAAATTATCTTTATTCCCTTGTTCATACATATTTCACACATTCCATATATTAGGTAAAATTTCATGTGATTCAGTAAACAGAATATAAATTCCATCATTGCTAGGCTCTCGATCCCTATGATTCGATTGAAGAATGAGCAAATAATGGGTTTTTGTCTATAAATGGGAAATAAAAAAAAAATGCTTGGGGGTGGAAATGAGTCAATATCTACAATACCCGGATTGAATCAGATACAATTTGAAGGGTTTTGTAGGTTTATTGATCAGGGCTTAACAGAGGAACTTTATAAGTTTCCAAAAATTGAAGATACAGATCAAGAAATTGAATTTCAATTATTTGGGGAAACATATCAATTGGTAGAACCATTGATAAAAGAAAGAGATGCTGTATATGAATCACTCACGTATTCTTCGGAATTATATGTATCCGCGGGATTAATTTGGAAAAACAGTAGGGATATGCAAGAACAAACAATTTTTATTGGAAATATTCCTCTAATGAATTCCCTGGGAACTTCTATAGTAAACGGAATATACAGAATTGTGATCAATCAAATATTGCAAAGCCCTGGTATCTATTACCGGTCAGAATTGGACCATAACGGAATTTCAGTCTATACCGGCATCATAATATCAGATTGGGGAGGGAGATTAGAATTAGAGATTGATAGAAAAGCAAGGATATGGGCTCGTGTGAGTAGGAAACAAAAAATATCTATTCTAGTTCTATTATCAGCTATGGGTTCGAATCTAAGAGAAATTCTCGAAAATGCTCGCTACCCCGAAATTTTCTTATCTTTCCTGAATGATAAGGAGAAAAAAAAAATCGGGTCAAAAGAAAATGCCATTTTGGAGTTTTATCAACAATTTGCTTGTGTAGGTGGGGAGCCAGTAGTTTCTGAATCCTTATGTAAAGAATTACAAAAAAAATTCTTTCAACAAAGATGTGAGTTAGGAAGGATTGGCCGACGAAATATGAACCGAAGGCTGAATCTTGATATCCCTCAGAACAACACATTTTTGTTACCGCGAGATATATTGGCAGCTGCGGATCATTTGATTGGAATGAAATTTGGAATGGGTACACTTGACGATATGAATCATTTGAAAAATAAACGCATTCGGTCTGTCGCGGATCTTTTACAAGACCAATTCGGATTGGCCCTGGTTCGTTTAGAAAATATGGTTAGAGGGACTATATGCGGAGCAATTAAGCATAAATTGCTACCCACTCCTCAGAATTTGGTAACTTCAACTCCATTAACAACCACTTATGAATCTTTTTTTGGATTACACCCATTATCTCAAGTTTTGGATCGAACTAATCCATTGACCCAAATAGTTCATGGGCGAAAATCGAGTTATCTGGGCCCTGGAGGATTGACAGGGCGAACTGCTAGTTTTCGGATACGAGATATTCACCCCAGTCACTACGGACGCATTTGCCCCATTGACACGTCTGAAGGAATCAATGTTGGACTTATTGGATCCTTAGCAATTCATGCGAAGATTGGTCATTGGGGGTCTCTAGAAAGTCCGTTTTATGAAATTTCTGAGAGATCAAAAAAAGTAAGGATGCTTTATTTATCACCAAG